AAACCTTAGTCACCAGTAGGTCACAAGACAACAGTTACAATAAAAAACAACTTCTTGAATCATTGGGGTTGCCATATCTTCGAGACCCCAACACCAATCATCGCCCGTGCATTAAAAAATAGTTATAAATAATGGGCACTACTACGATGTTTGTATTTCTATAACAAAAGGCAGCTCCTCATAAGTATGAAATAAAGGGGGAGAAAGATGGACCCACTCTAAAGAGCTCTGATTCGTTCAACCTAAGAACTTTTCTTCTTTAACAAAAAGATCAAATACAATATATAGAAACCAAACAACGCCCAAAATTGAAACAACAGAACCTAAGGAACTTATTAAATTTCAACCCGCAAAAGCATCTGCAAAATCAGAATATCGTCTTGGAAAACCTGTCAAACCCAAAAAGTGTTGGGGGAAAAACGTCAAATTAACCCCTATGAACATCAACCAAAAATGGATCTTACCATAGAGTTCGTTATAACAATACCCACTAATTTTCCCAATTCAATAATAAAACCCCCCAAAAATAGCAAAGACAGCCCCCATAGAAAGAACATAATGAAAATGTGCAACTACATAATATGTATCATGTAGAACAATATCAAGAGAACTATTTGCTAATATAACCCCTGTTAAACCGCCTACTGTAAATAAAAAAACAAAACCCATAGCCCAAAGCATAGGAGTGTCTAATCTTAAAGTGCCACCATAAATAGTGGCCAACCAACTAAACACTTTTATTCCAGTTGGCACGGCAATAATCATAGTTGCCGCAGTAAAATAGGCTCTTGTGTCCACATCCATCCCAACTGTAAACATATGATGGGCTCAAACAATAAACCCAAGAAGACCGATTGAAAGCATCGCATAAACCATCCCTAAATACCCAAAAATTTGTTTTTTAGCAACAAAAGTAGGTATTATTTGAGAAATCATGCCAAAACCAGGCAAAATTAAAATATAAACTTCAGGCATTTGTTGGTTCCCGAATTTTTTTTGAATCAATTGACCCTCAAATCCAGGCTTTGGTAGATTCCCTTTACTACCAAATAACACTCACTAACTCACGTTAGTGCTCGGACTGTCTCATATTCTCCATCATTTTTTTAATCTTCTCTATTTTCTCTACGCCCACCTCAATTTTATGACCGCCTTCTTGTATCAAGAGATACACCCGACGTCATTGCCGATACTCTAACCATTTTGACAAAACATGATAACGATCTAAATATCTTATTACCTTTAAGGCATGCTGAAACCCGGTAGATTGATAGTAATAAGTATCTTGCTTTTCTCTATATCCTACATATCCCCCAAAAACCTCATGAAGAAGATTAAGCACATCCTTTGTTTTTTGGTCTACTTTTAAATGAAGCCTAACCTCATAAGGAAATTTTCGCTCCCTATATATTATTCTTACTTGAAAATAACCATCTGCATCTAAAAACCCTGCTAATCAATGATTTATTAATACAGACGAAGTGTCCTTAGGAAATACTTGAATATTTTCATTAAGATAATAAATCAATTTATGTAAACTTTCTATTTTCTTACTCCTAAATTTACCATTCACCAAATCAACTACTTTTAAAAGACCCCGTCGGCCCACTATGGTTAAGTTTATTGCTTTTTTATTTTTTTGTTTTACCATAGAACCAAAGCCTAAACGTTTTTTAATATAATAAGCAGTTGATACGTCCTTCAGATGAAAACAAATAAAAATATAAGCCTTATCTTTACTAACCACTATACTCCCATCTCCTTCGATCAACCCTGCCAAATAATACCCAAACTCCTTATCTGTGGTCGGTCTAGAATGTTGAGGACAGTGCACTGACAATGAAGAATTTTTGCGTACAGTCTCTGAGGACCCAGTAAACCCAAATGTACGACATTTGTTGCAATCAGTTAAAGGGAATACTTTCTTGCAACTTCTGTTTCCTGCTGATTGGCTGTATCGAGCGTGGATTGTTACGACAACCAAAGTTGGTGTACCACTATACTCACAGCGGTCCCAGCATATAGCAAAATTAGTTGGCACCCAGAAGAATGCCCAAAAAACCAAAATAAATGTTGGAACAAAATAGGATCTCCACCTCCAGAAGGATCAAAAAAAGTTGTATTAAAATTTCGATCTGTTAATAACATAGTAATTGCACCCGCTAATACAGGCAAAGATAAAAGTAATAAAAAAGCAGTTATTAAAATAGACCAAACAAACAAAGGCATTCTATTAAAAGAAACACCAGGGGCTCGCATGTTGAAAATGGTTGTAATAAAGTTTATTGCTCCTAAGATAGAAGAAACCCCAGCCAAGTGAAGACTAAAAATAACCATGTCAACAGAACCCCCAGAGTGCGCATAAATATCAGAAAGAGGAGGATAAACCGTCCATCCCGTTCCTGCGCCTTGTTCAACAAAAGCAGAACCTAACAATAAAAACAAAGCAGGTGGTAATAACCAAAAACTAACATTATTTAATCGGGGGAACGCCATATCCGGTGCCCCAATATATAATGGCACTAGCCAATTTCCAAACCCCCCAATCATAACCGGCATTACTAAAAAAAAAATCATAATAAAAGCATGTGCTGTCACAATTACATTATAAAGATGATCATCACCTAACATAGCCCCTGGCGCAGAAAGCTCCAGTCGTATAAGCATACTAAAAGCAGTCCCAATTAGACCTGCTCCAACACCAAAAACTAAATATAAAGTTCCTATGTCTTTATGATTTGTGGAAAAAACCCAGCGAATAAAATAGTTATTTCTCATTATGATGTTAATTAAAATAAATTGTCAATCTGGCTTAGACAAACCCAACATCATGGGTTCACCAAAAATTTATTAACAAATAAGAACATGGCCCAAAATAAACAGAAACGACGAACAGCCAAGTTTATTTAAAATGTTGCCTTTAATAAAACAACGAAATATCTGATGCACCACTTCTACATCCATGATCTGTTAGGGGAAAGCCCCCCCAACAAATTATATATCATAAAATTAACGCAGTCACACCGTGGACAATTAAAACAATTCCTATTAAAAAAAGACATTAAATAATTCTCAGTTAATTTTCTCTAACGTAATAGCAAAAACTCTGCCTCATGTCGTTCACATCAACAAGTGAAATGTCACGAGAACTGGCCCATTCATCAATCCCCGCGGCGAGAAAGTGCTCTGTTAAAGGATCCTCCGGGGTTCAAGTGAATTGGTCTAATAAGACAAGGCCGCTCAAATTCCCCCTGTCTGTGTGTAAATACTGCGCAAGATCTCAATAGTTTTTGACTCGAATTTGGCTATCTGGACAATATTCCCTTAGATAATCTATTAACTCATTTGCCACTACAAAATGGTCTTCGCAGAGGGCTTGGTTCCGCCAAGTAAAAAACAATAACAAAAATAAAGAAGCGCCTAAAATTAAAAAGGCGCGAAAATTGACCGAAACAACCCAACAACGAATAAAACAATTAATTTTCCTTATCATCAAATAAAAACCACTTTTTTTATTAAAAGAGACTCTTTTAATAATTCCTTTGTGCTCATTTTTTTTCTAAAAAAAAAGTTTTTTTTTACTGGGGGCAAAAGAATAAACCAAAAAAAAAATAAAAGAACAAAAAACAAAAAGAAAGTACACCCGTATTGATTTAAAAACATTATTGTGTTTAACTGTGGCATTTTCAGAGAAAGTAGGACTTGCACCTACATTTTTAGCTTTGAAGGCCAATGGCTTACTTTTAACCGAATTCTCTATAATAAAACCATAAAAACAACAACTCCAATAAAGAAGACCAAAGCATAATTAAAAACAAGCCCAGACTGAAAACTACTTAACCTTTGTACTTGTAAAATCAAAAAATTAACAATTCCCTTTGGGCCAATAAGCTCTAACACCCCCTTATCAAGAGTTAAATTTGTAATTAAATGTCCGATTTTATATATTTTTTTTATAAAAAAAAAATTAAAAAAATAATTAATTTGTCAAGCAGAGCCTAAAAAACAATAAATAGAAAAAAAGAAAAATAAAGTTTTAGATAAAAAAAAATAAAAAAAAAAAAGCACTCCAAAGACCCCAACTAAACTTAAAAAAACAGGAAGGAGTTTAATAGTTAAAAAAAGCACAGGGAAAGTCCCCATTTGAAAACACCAAATCATTTCTTTACAAAAATAACCCCAAAAAACACTTCCCAAAGCCAATATCCCCAAGGGGGCTAAAAGCAGTCCCTCCCCTTCCTTGAGAAAAAAAAAGACTCCCCGTTTTAAGTTTGTATTGGATAAAAAAGATAAAAAAATTAGACGAATAGAATATATTGCAGTTAATAAAACAGAGAAACACCCGAGTAAATAAACAAAAATTAAATAATATTGCCCAAAAGCAAACTCTAAAATCAAATCTTTTGAATAAAACCCAGTTAAAAAAGGAAACCCCATTAAAGAAAAAGATCCTATAATAAAAAAAATATAAGTTAGAGGAAGAAAAGAGGACAGCCCCCCCATTTTCCTTACATCTTGTTCATCAACCACCGCATGGATTAAAGAACCCGCACTCAAAAATAACAAAGCTTTAAAAAAAGCATGGTTCATTAAATGAAACAAACCAGTAGAAAAATGAGATAGCCCACAAGCAACAACCATATACCCTAGTTGACTACAAGTAGAATAAGCAATTATTTTTTTCAAATCATTTTGAACCAAACCTATTGTACCAGCAAAAAACACCGTTAAAACCCCAATCGTTGTTATAATAATTAACATAAGAGGAACGACATCAAACAAAGGAGATGCTCGAATTAATAAAAACACACCCGCCGTAACCATTGTTGCCGCATGGATTAAAGCAGAAACCGGAGTTGGTATATTTATAACTACTACTCCCATAATAGATAGGACTTTTTCTTTTACTCTTTTTTGTTACTCTCACTCTAAACCCCCCTTTAACCACTCATAGACCAAACCTAAAGTTAATATAAAGAAAAACCCAACCATAGTTCAAAACCCAAAGGGGGCAATTGAATTATATAAAACACACCAAGGAAAAAAAAAACTAATCTCTAAATCAAAAATTAAAAATAAAATGCCAATTAAAAAAAATCGTATTGAAAAAGGACGGCCCAAAAAACTAAATGGCACAAAACCACACTCATAAGCAGAAACCTTTTCTCGATCTGGTACTTTCTCTCCTAGAAAAAAAGAAACAATAGAAAACAACCCCGCCAAAACAATTGTCAAAAAACAAAAAACAAAAAAACTCATCCTTAACCTCGTAAAGAACTAAAAGATTTTAAAACTATTGTCCCTCGAATACGATAATAAGCAACCAAAATAGCTAGACCAATTGAAGACTCCGCTGCCGCAATTGTTAAACCCATTATCATATACACTTGTTCTATTAAAACATCAATTTCTTTAGAATTTATTAAAAAGAAAAAAAAAGTAGATAATAAAACCAGCTCAATGGAAACAATCATAATAATAAAATGTCCTCGGTTTAAAATTATGCCCCAGCTCCCCAATAAAAATAAAAGAACTACCAGAATTAGGTATTTATAATACATTTCAAAGAATGAAGGTATTCTTCAATACAAACTCCTTTTATAACAATTGGCATAAAAGAATGGTTTGCACCACAAATCTCAGAACATTGTCCATAAAAAACCCCCGGCCTTTTAATAAAAACCCCCGTTTGGTTAAGACGACCTGGGACAGCATCTATTTTTAACCCTAAAGAAGGAACCGCAAAAGAATGCAAAACATCCGCTCCTGTAACCAAAAGCCTTATATGAGTTAAAATTGGAAGAATAAGTTTGTTGTCTACTTCCAACAAACGACTCTCCCCTGAAGTTAAATCCGATGTAGAAAGCATATAAGAATCAAACCCCAATGTCTCCCCCTCATAATCGGAATACTCATAAGACCAATATCATTGATGTCCAACCGCCTTTATGGTTAAAGCAGGAGAAACCACTTCATCCATCAAATACAATAGTTTAAGAGAAGGTAATGCAATAAAAACTAAAATAACTGCCGGTATTATTGTTCAAATAATTTCTAAAAAAGTACCATCAACTAAAAAACGATCATAAAATTTATTTTTTAAAGCCTCACCAATAAGTCACAAAACAACAGTTACAATAATAACCAACAAAAACATCACCCTATCATGAAAAAAAATAATTTCTTCAGCCACTGGGTCTGCCATATCTTGAAAACCCAAACACCAAGCCTCTGCCCCGTCTTGAAACATTTTTAAAAACCTCATTAGTAAATACAAAGATAAAAAAAAAACAAACCCACAGGAAGATTCCAAAAGCCCATTTCTTAAAGTCTACTATTTTAAATAGTTGAAAGTTACACATTTTCAACATCATAAAGAAAACAACTACGCATTTCACCTAAATCATTAAGAAGAATACTATGACTTTCTGCTCAATCCCCAATCCCCGCTGCTATAAAACCCTACGGCCCTTGCACTCTTAAGTCTGTTATATCCGGAATAAATAGATGATGCTCCTGAGATCAGCGTTCAAGGCCATCAACGAAGGCATTCTGAACATAGGGCGCTAGATCCGCAGATCCATTATAATCAAAATGGCTTAACACTTGTGCTCCCGATAAATTATTAACGTTTGTGTTTAGGTATGTGGTTAAAGCCTCGTAGTCTCGTGGGAAGACCTCGAACGGTGATGAGTATGTTGCGACATGATTCACCAAAGAATCTACTAAAAAATAGTTATCTATGATGACATACTCCCAAACCCCAGACGCATGATTAAAAAAAAACAACGCTAAGTGCCCCATCAATAAATACAAATATATAAAAAAAGCCATACCACATCCACAAAGTGTCAGTATCAGCTAGCCGCCTCAAATCCCACGTGTTGACGGCGAGTGAATTGATTAGATAATAAACGAAAAAAACAAACAAATAAAAAAGTCGTTCCAATTAAAACATGTAGTCCATGAAACCCAGTTGCAACAAAAAAAGTTGATCCATAAACAGAATCTGACAAAGCAAACGGAGCCTCATAATACTCAATTGCCTGTAAACTTGTAAAGACTATCCCCAATAAAAGTGTTAAAAACAAACCCAACTGCGCTTCTTTTTTAGCCCCACAAACAATGGCATGATGAGCCCATGTCACCGTTGCCCCGGAACTTAATAGCACAGCAGTATTTAATAAGGGAACAGAGAATGGATTTAATGCAGAGACACCTTGTGGAGGTCATACTACCCCCAATTCCACCGCAGGGGCCAAACTACTATGAAAAAAAGCCCAAAAAAAAGAAAAAAAAAAAAGCACTTCTGAAAGAATAAATAAAAGCATACCATATTTAATTCCTTGTTTTACAATTAGAGAGTGATGCCCTTGAAAGGTAGACTCTCGTATTACATCTTGTCATCAAACAAACATAACCCCAACCATAGCCAAAAGCCCTAAACATAAAAAAAAACGTTGCCCATAATGGAAAAAAGACACTAAACCAATAGTCAAAAAAAAAGCGGCCGTCGCCCCCAAAAAAGGTCATGGCGAAGGTTCCACTAAGTGATATGGATGATATCGCATCGTTTTAATACCAATGTTTTTTTTAATTGGTACCTTTGCCCCGCCTACAGCTTATATCATAGGCCCGCCCCTTACTATATTCTTTTATTAATTTTTTAACTTCAAGGTAATAATTGATATTATTAACCTTTGGGCATCAAGGGCCAGTTCCCTCACCCTTACTATGTTACGACTTACTCTACTTTGTTTCCATCAGCAGAGGCGACGGGCAATTTGTACTAACATTGCGGCAAATTCATTGAAACGCTCTACTTTTCAATTACTATTAAATCCCCCTTCATCATCCTCTTTTAAAGACAATCCGAACTCTTTTTTTTTATTAAAAAAAAAAATGTAGCGCATCGAACCCCAAAACATAAAGGCAATAATACCTGACTTCAACCTTTCTAGGGTTTAATCTATTGTATCAAACATAAATTGACGACGGCCATGCAACACCTGAAAAAGCTAGTTTTGGTAAGGTAACTCGCGGGCTATCGAATTAAGCAACGCGCTCCTCTAAATAACAATGAACAGCCAAGTTTTTTGAATTTTAATCTTGCGACCGTACTACTCAAGCGACTTTCTTTTACTGTATCGACTACCAGGGTCTCTAATCCTGTTTGCTCCCAGAACCTTCGTGTTAAAGAAAAAAAATAAATTGTCTTCACATAAAAAATTCTTTTTTTTCTTTTAATATTGCACTATTACTAAAAAAATTCTATTTATTTTAAATGTTTTACCTTTACACGCTTTCTGCTTTTTCTAAAAAACAAACCCTTAAGTTTCACCGCGTCTGCTGGCACTTAATTTGACAGGTTAAAAGGTTCTGCCTATGTCTTACTTTCGTATATTGCATAAAATTCTTTACTGCTGCCAACGTTTTCCCTTGTTTCAGTGAAAATGTGGTTAAACCATGCATCTTTGGAAAGAAGAAAATAACCTCTTCTTTTCCTAATACAATAAAAAAAAATAGACTTTTTCTTTCACCCTCACCTGTTCGCATGCACTAGCATGTATTACTCAGACCAAAGGCTTTTTAATCCCCAAAACCAAAGGACCCACCTTACTTAATTTCTAATATTTCTTTTGGGGGAGGGTCTAACCCTCTTCTTTTAAACAGCCCTACTATAACTCAAAAAGCTAATTGAAAACGCTAGTTCAAAAAGAGAGTCATAAACTATCCTTTTAAAAAACTAATTGAAAAAGCTAATTAAAAAAGAGAGTCATAAACTATCCCTTCAAAAAGCAAGGGCTAACCAATTGGGCTAAAAACAAGACTGTTTTTAACCAAATTAATAACAAAAAAAGGTACAACCCCTCCAAGAAAAATTATTATAAGAAAAGGAAATATTGTAAAGCCCTCTTGTCGATTTAAGTCTCTATTAAAAAGAAGATAGTTAGACCCTCCCCCAAAAGAAATACGGTTAAACAAACTAAGAGAATAAACAGCAGAAAAAAGAACCCCAAAAACAACAAGCGCCCCAACCCCATAATAATATTTAAACGCCGCAAGTAAAGAAAAGAATTCCCCAACAAAGTTGCAACTTAAAGGTAGCCCCATATTTGATAGAGACAAAACAAGCATGGAAACAGCAAAAAATGGCATAGTTAAAGTCAGACCCCGATAATATTTTATTAAGCGCGTGTGATGGCGATCATATAAAAAAGTCACTCCAATAAAAAGGGCGGAGCTAACAAAACCATGTGCTAACATTAAAAAAACAGCCCCGACCAACCCCTCCATAATATGTGTGAAAATACCCAAGGGGACTAGCCCCATATGTGCAACAGAAGAATAGGCAACAAGTCGCTTAAAATCAATTTGACGACATGTCATCAGCCCCCCGTAAACAACTGCAATAACACTAAAAAAAACAATAACTGGAGATCAATAAAAAGAAGCCTCTGGAAAAAGAGGCCAAGAAAACCGCAAAAGACCATAGCCACCTAGTTTTAATAAAACCCCCGCTAAAATAACAGAGCCTGCGACAGGAGCTTCGACATGCGCTTGTGGAAGCCAAATATGGAAAGGAATAAGCGGTAGTTTGACAGCAAAACTAAGAAAAACACCAGCCAACGCTCATTTTTGTACGCCCAAAGACATTTTCGTATTAAGTAAAAGAAAATAATTAGTTGTCCCAGTTACCTGATATAAAAAAAGTATTACAAAAAAAAAGAAAACCGACCCTGCAAAAGTAAAAAAAAAAAAATAAAAAGAAGCACGGACTTTTTCTTCTCGAGAACCTCAAATACCAATTAAAAAAAACATTGGTATTAAAACACCCTCAAAAAAAATATAAAATAAAAAAAGGTCAAAAACTAAAAAAACACCAGCCAATAATATCTCTAAAAAAAATAGGCACAATAAAAACTCTTTAAATAAAAACTTTATCGACTTCTGACTAATTAAAATACAAGTTGGAATTAAAAAAGTTGTTAAAAGCAAAAGAAACAAAGAGACGCCATCTAAAGCAAAAAGGAGAGGGCCCCAAGCTAAAAACCCCCCTCACTCAACTATTTCTATAAGTTGAAAATGCCCCTCTTCATCAAATCCTCCCCACAAAACCAAGGCGCTAAAAAAAATAGCCAAAGACCACTCTAAGGCTCGTTTTTTTAAAAGACTTTTTTTTTCTCTCGAAGCCCCTAGCACACTAATTGTTCCAACTAAGAGAGTCAACCAAAAAAGACTCATTAATGTAAAACAAGTGTGTCCGCCAAATAAATAGTTGTCAATAAACAAAAAACATAAGCTTGAATAATCGCAACAGCAATTTCTAATAATGTAATAAAAACCATTATTACAATCGCCGACTTAAAAACAACACCAAAGCCGGCCAGGATGGCAAACAAAAGATGTCCAGCAGAAAGATTTGCGGCCAAACGAACCCCCAAAGAAATAGCCCGAGAAAAATAACTAACCGTTTCTATTAAAACCAAAAGAGGAGCTAAAACTAGTGGGGCCCCACTAGGCATTAAAACACTAAAAAAGTCTTTTTTAAACCTTAAAAGCCCAGAGAGAGTAATCCCGATAATAATCGAAAAAGAAAACCCAAGGGTTACAATTATATGAGTTGTTGGGGTAAAGACGTAAGGACATAAACCAAAGATATTTAAAAAGACTAAAAAAAAAAAGAGAGAAAGAACAAAAGGAAAAAATTTTAAACCTTCAACACCTAAGTTCTCTTTTGCCACATAATAAAAATGAAAACATACTAATTCAAAAAAAGATTGCCATCTTTTAGGAATCACATCAACTCCTTTTAAAAACAACAAAACCACAAAAATGACAAGAAACATCATTATAGCAGAGTTTGTCAAACCAAATAGCCACACAACATTAAACTGTTCAAAATAAGAAGAGCCACTCATTACCTATTTATTTGAATAAAAAGATCTTGTTTTTTAATCAAAGGTTCTAATTCTTGAGTTAAAACAATAACACCAACCATGGCAACTAATAAGGCAAAGCCGGCTAAAAAAAATAAACAAAAACAAGGTATATACAAAACCTGCCCTAATGCCTCAATATTATGATAAGAAACAAGAAACCAAGGAAAAGACAAATCTCAACTTTCAACTCGAGGAAAGATAAGAGATCAACTTGAAGCAATTTCTGAAAAAAAAAAACCTCCAATTAGAAACCCGACTGGCATATAGTTTGTCATATCAACTTCTTCTCTAAAAACCGGAGGATAGTCTGTTAAATTTAATAACATCACTACAAACAAAAACAAAACAGCAATAGCCCCCACATAAACAAGTAAAAACATTAAGGCAAGAAAGTCGACCTCTAATCAAAGGAAAAAAACCGCAGAATTAACAAAAACAAGAACTAGCCAAAAAATAGAAAGCACAGGGTTTAGGGCAGAAACAACCATTATTCCGGAAACAATTGTACTTAAAAAAAAACAAAAAACAAGAGCGTCCATTTTAAAACAACCCCATAACCACTTGGGAAGTGAAACAAAACCCAAAATGTGGAGAAAAAAAAAGAAAAAAAACAAAGTAAAAACAAAGGCCAATTAAAAACCCCCTCTTAAAATTTAATTTGCGCTCTTTTTTTAAAGATTTTGTTGTAATTAAAAAAAAAGAGTTTTTTTGAAAAAAAAGAATTTTTACAATTCTAACATAATAAACCCCAGCAATTACAGAACAAAAAACGGCAAAAAAAAAAATAAAAAAAGATTTAGAAAGAACCCCCGATAATAAAACCACCCATTTCCCTAAAAACCCTGCAAAAGGAGGGATCCCAGCAATAGAAAAAAAAACAACCCCGAAAGTAATAGAAAGAAAAGGTAAAAGCCGGGATAGCCCACTAAATTCAATAAGTAAATTTTTATGCACATTAAAACTCAAAATAATAGAAAAAACACAAATTGTCATAATGATGTATATAAAAAGATAGACCAAACTTGCTTGTAAGCTCTCAAAAGAACCGTTTACTAAACCCCACAAAAGAAACCCCATATGACCAATCCCACTATAAGCCAAAAGCCGCTTGATTCTTGTTTGATTTAAAGCACCTAAAGCCCCAACAAACAGAGAAAAAACAACCCCAATTAAGAAGAGACTTGTGGGCAATCCAATGGAAAACAAAAGAGAAAAAATACCTGTTTTAGGCACGATAGCTAATAACACAACCGTTTTTGTTGGTGCCCCTTCATAAACATCTGGAGCCCACATATGAAAAGGAGCAACAGACAATTTAAAAAAAAGAGCCGCAATAATTAAAAGGTACCCAATCGGCACGCAAACGTCAGAAAAACTTTGCTTTGAATTAAAAAGTAATTCTATATAATAAAAATATACACTGCCCCCAGTTCCACACAACAAAGCACAACCAAATAAAAATAAGCCAGAAGAGAGAGCCCCCAAAACAAAATATTTTAACCCTGCCTCTGCGCTATAACCCGACCCCCTGGCAATTAAAACAAAAAAACAAAGGGTAGAGAGCTCTATTGCTAAATAAACAGAAAGTCAATTTTTAGAAGAAATTAAACAAAAAACCCCTAAAACAGCAAGTAAATTTAAAATGGGAATGTCTGTTTGTTCTTCTTTTTTTGGCCCTAATAAAAGTAAAACCGCGATGCCCCCAACTAAAACAAAAACTTTTGCTCACTCTAGCTCAAAAAACCAAAAATAAAAAAAAACAAAAAGAAAAAAAAAAGAAAGCTTTAAAAGAAAACCACGAAAGCCCAAGCCCACCAAACTTAATATAAAACCGCCGAAAAGAAAAATTTCGTTAATTTATTTTTAATAATTTATTTTCTAAAACGCCCAATACAGGCACAAAAACTAAAAAATAAAAAAAATAAAAAGAAGAAAGAACTTGCCCAATTAAAATAAAGGGCTCCTCAACTACCTGCGACCCAATTCAAGTCAAAAGCCCAAAATTAACTATCAAAAACCAAAACGCCATTCGTCCCAAAGGACGAAAAGACAGTCCTTTTAAAACACTCTTATGTAAAATGGGTAAAAAAAATAAAATTAAAACACTACAAAACATAGCAACAACCCCCCCCAATTTATTTGGTATTGAGCGCAAAATGGCATAGGCAAATAAAAAGTACCACTCGGGTTGAATGTGAACAGGTGTAACTAAAGAATTCGCCTGAATAAAATTCTCTGCGTCTCCTAAGAAGTTAGGCAAAAAAAAAACAAAAAAAAAAAATAAAAAAAATAAAAAAAAGAAGCCAAAAAGATCTTTCGAAGTATAAAAAGTATGAAAAGAAACATTGTCCATCGAAGATTTTAAGCCAATAGGATTATTTGACCCATCAACATGTAAATAAACTAAGTGGATAATAGCAAGGAAGGCTAAGATAAAAGGAAGCAAGAAATGCAAACTAAAAAACCGATTTAATGTGGCCCCAGAAACACTAAAACCACCTCAAACCCATTGAACAATATCCACCCCAAAATAGGGTATTGCAGATAATAAATTCGTAATAACAGTCGCACCCCAAAAAGACATTTGGCCCCAAGGTAAAACATAACCCATAAAAGCGGTCGCCATAGTCAATAAAAAAAGCAAAACACCAACACTCCAAACATGAAGTCTCAAATACCCCCCGTAATATAACCCTCGTCCAATATGAATATAAAGACAAAAAAAAAACAAAGAAGCACCATTTGCATGTAAATATCTTAATAAAAACCCATAATTAACATCGCGCATTATGTGCCCAATAGAAGCAAACGCAAGACACGCATCTGAACAATAATGCATCGATAAAAAACACCCTGTTATAATTTGTAAAACTAAACACAGTCCTAATAAAGACCCAAAGTTTCAAAAATAACTTATATTTGAAGGAGAGGGTAAGTCTACGAGAAACCCATTAACAGGAGATAAAATAGGATTATCCTTTCGTAATGGCATTCCTATATTGGAGAGGGGCCGTTAAATCCAAACAAAACACTAGCAACAAAAAGAACAACCCCCAAACTAAAAGGCAAATACCCCTTTCATAATAGGGCCATTAACTGGTCATATCGAATCCTAGGAAAAGATGCTCGTGCCCATAAAAAAAAACAAACAATAAAAACAACTTTCAAACCAAAAGGTAAACCCAACCACCCTCCAAAAAATAAAAGAATAGTCAAACAACTCATAAAAATAATGTGCGCATACTCTGCTAAAAAAAATAAAGCGAAAGACATAGAGGCATATTCAACATTATAACCCGAAACAAGCTCCGATTCTCCTTCCGTTAAATCAAATGGGGCACGATTTGTTTCTGCTAAAATAGAAACCAAAAACATTACAACAATAGGAAAAAAAGGAATAAAGAATCAAATAAAATTTTGTGCCAAAACAATTTTGTTAAAAGCCAAAGAGCCAACACATAAAAGAACAGAAATCAAGATCAGCCCAATTGAAACCTCATAACTTATCATTTGCGCAGCCGCGCGAATAGCCCCTAAAAAAGCATATTTTGAACGACTGCCCCACCCAGACATTAAAACAGCATAAACACTTATAGAAGAAATGGCTAAAACCCACAAAAGACCAATATTAAAATCACTTATCCCAATTCCTCTTCCATAAGGAAGAAGCCCCCAAACAATAAATGCTAGTGTAAAAGAAGCAACTGGGGCAAAAAAGTAAACAAAAGCACTTGCCTGATGAGGAATGACCATTTCTTTAAGAAATAATTTTATCCCATCTGCAAAAGGCTGAAGTAACCCGCCCCCTACAACATTTGGCCCTTTTCTCATTTGCATATACCCTAAGATTTTTCGTTCTGCTAAAGTTAAAAAGGCCACAGCAATAAGTAAAGGAACAATAACAAAAACAGCTTTAATCAAATAAAAAAAAGTAGACCACATAAAGTCTCTTAAGCAGTAAAACAAACATTTTATTACCCACTGGTGGACAATTGTCTTTCCTGTGCATAGTGGCTTTTTTTTTAATCAAATTTTTGATTAAGAGGCCCAACAACCCTCCATGGCATCCGGCAGCCAAGTGTGTAACCCTAATTGAGCTGACTTACCCATTACCCCAAAAAATAAAAATAAACAAATAAAAAAAACTTCCTTAGAAGGAGAGACCAAGTTAAAAACAGAAGAAAAATCTAAAGACCCAAAAGTTTTTCAAAGAAGGAACATTGCTAAAAGTAAGCCTATGTCACCAACTTTATTAACCAACATGGCTTTAATTGCTGCTCGATTTGCCTCAAGTCTTGTTAATCAAAAATTAATTAATAAATAAGAACAAAGACCAACTCCTTCTCACCCAATAAACAATTGAAGAAAATTAGCGCTAGTGACTAAAAAAACCATTAAAAAGGTAAACAAAGAGAGGTATGCCATAAACCGGGGCACATGAGGGTCCCCTCGCATATAAGCAATAGAAAAAACATGAACCAAAGTAGAGACAAGAAAAACCACAAACAGCATAACTGCAACTAAACCATCAAACTGCAAATCAAAAAAAACAAGAAAAAACCCAGAGTCAAACCACTTTCATAGTCTAAGAAATGTTGCCGTTGAATTAAATAGAACTTCTACTCCAACTAAAACAGAATAAGACAAACCGATAATTAAACAACATGAAGTTAAAATCCCTGCTCCCTTTTCTCCTATATGCCTCCCAAAACAACCAGTTAAAATGGATCCAACTAAAGGGAAAAATAAAACTAAAAGATACATGAATAAAACCAAACAAAAATTATTTCTTTTTTTTTTCTAAGATAAAGCCTTAATCTAATAGCTGGAGAATAAAAATAAAACCAAACAAAAATTATTTCTTTTTTTTTTTAGAAGCAATCCTAATTTAAAGAATAGTTGTCTTTAGAGAACTATTAAGTTTTGATCCTTTCGTACGAAAAAACAAAATATCTATGTTTATCATTGTAGATAGAAACCAAACTGTGTTACCACGTTTTTAACTCAAATCATGTACAGCTTTAATGGGTGAACAAACCAACCCTTAGGAGTGACTACTTCCTAGGACGCTGCAATTCAACATCGAGGTCGCAAACACCGCCGTTAATTAACTCTCAAACGTTATTGCGCTGTTATCCCCAGGGTAACTTTTATTTGTTTTTCGTTATTTTTTTCATTCCAAACAACGGTTCATAAAACACACCAAAAATGTCCCTTAAAAAGTTTTTCAGGGTGAAGCTACGCCATAGTTCGTTTTTGTTACTTTTTAAAAAACTGTCGCCCCAACAAAACTGTCCCGCTTATAGAAAACCCTAAGCCCTCAGTAAAGTTCCATGGGGACTTCTCGTCTTACAATTTTAATGTAGCATCTTCACTACAAATTCAATTTCATTAAGTATTTTTTTAAGACAGAGAAACTTTCGTGACACCATTCATACCGGTCAACAATTAATTAACAATTGATTACGCTACATTTTCACAGTTAGTGTTACCGCGGCCATTTAATTGTCTTTATTAATAAGCAAAACAAACTTTTTTAGATCCAACCATGGGGCAGGTCTCACCTTTTATAAAAATCAAAAAGCTATGTTTTTGGTAAACAGTCGAAGTTCTCCTTTGCCGAGTTCCTTAAAAAAATGTGTCTCTTTTTTTTTCTTTCTTTAGTCAGAAAAACAGCTCCTCTTTTTGGTTTTTCCTGATATAATATATTAAAAAAAAATTCCCATAAAAAAATTCTAAGGGCCTGTATAACCCAAAAGTGGTAATATAAAGAAAAAAAATAATATATTTAGATTACTCATGTAAAAATTGTTTCTACTGAAAAACGGTATATTTTTGCTATTAAAAAGTTCTATTTGCAGAGTTTTGGTTTTATTTTAACCACCAAAATCAAAAAAAAATTAACTTATTAAATAAACAACTACGCACTTTTTAAAAGATGGCTGGCTCTAAGCCTACTTTTTTATTGTCTAGGCCTTGTTTTTTTTTTACACTAAAAAGAAATAAATGACTTTAACTTCTACTTTGAGCTTTCTCTTTTAACAAAAAATCTTTTCATTTTTTGTTTGTCTACTTTTTTTTTTATTTGATTTTTTATTTTATTACAAAAAAAATAAAACAAAAAGGGCACTACTTAAATAGTTTTCGCAAAAAACCAGCTATCTCCAGGTTCGATTGGTTTTTCACCCCTAATCACAAATCTTCTGAGGGTTTTGCCACAACCACCAGTTCGCTCTTGTTTACTATTCATGATTAAATCACTTGGTTTCGGGTATTTTGACTAAAAAAAACTTCTTTTAATTTTCCCTTTTTAAATATGCCAAATTAATCTCTTTTACCCATTATACAAAAGGTACGCTGTTTTAAAGCTGCTTAAAAAAAAAAGATTCCAGCTCTCTTCAACTCTCTTTCAACTTTCCTTTACAGTACTCTTACTATCAGTATAAACTAATGTTTAGTCTAGATCTAGGATCCCTTTTTACACAACTCCAACTTCGCTCGCCACTACTCTCGGAATCTCGTTTGATTTTTACTTGGTATTAAGATGTTTCAATTCAAACCTCAGGCTCGCTTTTCCGCAGAAGCAACAACTAATGCGTCTTTTCGCCGTTTCGAAGGGTCTGTCGTCTGATCTTAGTTTATCTTAGCCAGCTTCTTTTGTTTTTAATTTTCTTCAACGGTTTTGTAAGAGTGAGATTCGAACTCACTTTTCTCGGGTGATGAGCCCGAAGACTATCCCTTAGTCTTTCTTACG